CATGTGGGAGCTAGGTAAGCGAAGGCTTATCTTCTTCTATTGTAGCGCAGGGACTGACCTTTTGTACGGAGCTTATGAGAAAACTCATTGCCGAAGTACTTCCTCTCCCACAACCAACCATACCTTCTTTTCGGCTGCCTATTCCTAAAGAAGATATTTGAAACTTTTTGTCTAGAAACATTCTATAATAAAAAATACATATATAATAAAGGGAAAAAGAAGACATGAGATCAAGTGAGAACTCAATAATATTCTTCCTCTTCCTCTTATTTCTTTAAATAAGAGAAATAAGAAAGATTTTCTTTATTGAAAAGAAGAACAATACGAGTGAGAACGAACGAGCTACTCGTCAGATTCGAACTGACACAGGCGAAGAAGATCAAAATAGCCCTATCTTCCATCAACAAGGAGTAGCTTTGGTAACGCAGTTCGGTTAGCTGGCATGCCGCCTTCCTACGTCTGCTGGCTCACCTCTTTAAAGAGTCCTCTATCCCGCCCCCCCCCTAGCCACCTACCTACTCGTGCTCGTAGCTCGATCGGAGGTCTTCAGTGTGGTCCGGCGGAAAAACAGAAGTCGTCCTCCTCTTCTGATACGTGAATTGCTCAGTAGTGCTTCGCCACTACCGTAGCTGGCGGAAATAGCTTAATGGTAGAGCATAGCCTTGCCAAGGCTGAGGTTGAGGGTTCAAGTCCCTCCTTCCGCTCCTGGCTTCGTCGTTTAGTGGTAAGGAGTGGAGTAGGCGGCGAGTAGAGTGCATAAGAGCACTTTACTTTAGAGAGTTAGAGAGAGAGGCGAGCAGCAAGCAGAACAAAGTCGCGGTTCTGGAAGAAAACCTACTCAACATAACAAGTTGCTGGCCTTTCAGCCGTTGCGCGCTAGCGCGCTTCTGTTTTTCAGCGGGCTTCTTCGTCTATCCTATAGTAGAGGCTATAAGTAGCTAGCTAGCGCAAACGCGTTTTCTATTTCTTCTTATTAGTAAGAAGAAATAGGCTGCTAGTTGTAGCTATAAGTGTACTAGTGAATAAGAAAAGCAGATTGATCTTACTAATGACGGATAGAGATGGAGGCAATTCCATTTTCGGTGCCTCGCCCTTGTCTCCTTCGCCGGAGACTTCAAATGATAGGAATCCTATCGATAAATAAGAGGCATAAGCATCGCCTCTCGATCCAATCCATCTTCCCTTTCCCCCCCTTCACGAGATGGAATTCCGGAACCTAAACAACTCAGTTGAGAGCTCCGTGACCGGTTCAAGGGAAGGTCCACCAATAATTGACTCAGGTTCCCCCGAGCCCCCTTATCTCTTTCTTGATCCCTCATTCTAAAAATCCGCTGTTACTGAATCATTAAAGGCATAGACTTGGAACTTCTTTGTCTTATTTTCGCAGGTGTTCGTCAACGATCAAAGCCGCTGAACGGCAGACTCGAGTTGAGAAAGAGGGCTAGGCCCAGGAGTGCTTTCAGGGACTGGAGAAGAGGGGTAGATTATAGAGCTAAGGGCAGATCGAAGGGTTGTCCATTGGGATTGGGCATGGACGAGCCTCGACCAGCATTGATGAAAAAATGAAAAAAAAACTTCTCCCATCGCATCATTAACCGGTGTAGGATTAAAGATCAGGTCAAGGGAGCCTCCGGCTTCGACTAATCAGTGATCCCTGAGCCTACCTAACACAGATGCCCCTGAAATAGGGGATTGGTTGATCGGAAAGCTCAGGCAGGAATAGGGCATTCCATACAAATCTTTCTGATCCGCTAGCTGGTGGTCTTCTCAAATCTTTTCATCGAATCGACAGGTAGGGTGAATTCTAAGGTTCCTTATTCCGGTTGTAAAGCTCCAGAAGGGGGAGAATGGGCACAGCCCCACCAGCAGCCCAGCCCGTCCGACCCGAAAGGAATTGAAAATGAAAGAACAATCTGTGTACACTATATATGGAGTAGAATGACTATCCTTAATCTCCTCTTCTCGCACTTCCTCCCCCCCTTCCTTTTTCGCCGGCAGGTGATGAGCCCATGCGAATCTTTTGAAGTATTGTTTATTATGATTGATCTGTAGTTCAAGGGCACTCTTCAACATCTGTTTCCTACTTTTTTTGAGATGGGACCAGACGTAGAGTCCCGCCGGTCGGCCGGGAAGGGATTTTTTCTATGGATTTTTACTCTCTTTTGGCCAACAGTCGCGTCGCGACTATTGCAGGTTCTTCTCTTTCCCCCGAGGGAAAGCCCTTTCCAGTCCAGATGGAGTAGTGCATTTATGTTTTGAAAGCCTACCCTAATAGGAGTTCCTATCTCTACTGTCTATCCAACCCGATCTTATTCGTGGTGGAGTGCTTCGAGTAGGACCCGATCCCATCCCTGCAGTCAAACTCCTTCCTGACCCGGCGTTCAAGCCTCTAAAGCTGGAATGCCTTTCGTTAGGAGACTGCCCGAGGCAATGAAATGGAAGTGGGATGTGGAATGTGATTGGTGATGGATGGTGGTTATGAAATAGGTTCGGGATCATCTCGCATGACGATCTGTATCCGCATGACGTTCTGCTGTTGAAGCGGGAGGGAACTTCAGAATGAGGTTTGTTTCATTGAAAAAGAAATGCTTTTCCATGATCGACACGAGTTTTAGACAGCGTCTTGAACTCCGGGACCGCACTCTGTATGTCGGCCTCAAGTTCCTCGGCTAGGCAACTACTAATCCTTCTTCTCTTCCTTCTCGCCTTTCTTCTAAAAAAGTGTTTTTTTGCCTTCGGCTATTACCGGCCTACAAGGCTTGGCCCAACATTGGATTTGTTTGAAAAGAACCAAGGATGGCGTTCATTCAATCAAATCTTTTATGCTAAAAAAACGAAGATAATTACTGTCTTTGGAAAGGAAAGAGTTGTTCCCCGCATTCTTTCCTTTCTACTGGTTTTTGAAAGCTATCAATCTCCTCTTCCCCCATCTTTTTTATCCTTCTCGCATCGGTTCTGCATCAGATGATGAACCCATGCGAAAACTTTCTCTTTTCTTTTCGCTCGATAGGTAGGCGTCACGATTGAGTCGAAAGCCTACCAAGGCATAAAGGTGGAGATTTGAGCGAGAGCCCGAACGAACGGGGGACGCTATAACATGAAGATCGAAAGCTCCACTGTTCTGAATAGTGAAAAAGACTTTTCCAAATTCGATCAAATCGATCGAGAATCTCATCATCTGTTAGGTGGGCTAACCGACCGACCGAGTTGGGCTGAGCGTCCATGTCACAGAACCCTTCTCTAGCCAAAATCCCATTTTTGATCGAATCGGAGCGGATCCAATTCATTGGCAAATGAGAAATCTACCGTTTTAACACTCAGAAAAAACAACGAAAAAAAAAAATAAAGAAAAGTAACTAAGACAAGAGCTAAGTAAGCAAGCTTCAAGGAGAGGTGCAAAAAGGCAAGGGGCTCTCCATCTCGTTGAAGATTGTGTCCGGGATCTGGTAATCTAAGCTTTGCTTCTTCTGGGCGGCTCGTATTAGCCTGTGCTTTATTACAGCTATCGCTATCTCGTTCTTTTAGTCTTTTTAATTAACGGTACTTGAATCTTAAGTCGCGGTCATGTCTTGCCCTCCTGACGTATAGTGACCGGTTTCATGTTTTCCCCGAATTTTCTCAGTTCCAGGCTCAAGTGCCTCTTCATCCATCTTCATTCCAAAGGCGAACATCTCAATACTGTAACTGCTATGGTTTACAGTCAATAGTTCTTAACCAACTCTTTCTCGCCGAGCTTTAAAAAGGGTTAAGAGAGAATAGGGAGTAAGGGGGACCTTCGCTTCATTATAAATTGGACCCGGACTCCCTTTTTTCTTCTCCTGCGGAGCTCTGAGAAAGTCACCGGCGGCAGGTTAGGACAGTTCTCTGCTGATTTGGCCCTGCGCTGATTCAGGAGCTTCTTCTTTAGTGACGGTTATGAAATAATAAGAAAATAAAAAGAAAGAAGGGGGTGGACGAGAACAAGAAGCGTTCGCCAACTTTGAACTTTGATAGGCATAGCATTGCAAGCAAATAGAGCAGAGAGCTTACCGTTTGTTTCTATTAGAGTCGCTTTGAAGTTGTAGTCGGTCCTAAAGGGAGAATGAAGCTACTTAGAAGCTATATCCTCGCGTCCTTGCACGGAATTTCTTTGTCCAATCCCTGCTTTTCCCTTCCTCCTCCCCCCGTTCTATCGTCCAAAACAGGCCGTATGGAGTATAGCCAAGTGGTAAGGCATCGGTTTTTGGTACCGGCATGCAAAGGTTCGAATCCTTTTACTCCAGATTATGAACACCCGATCTCCTCTGTCAAGAACGAGCTGACGACTACAGGGGAAGCAGTTTCCAAGCCAGAAACCCGAGCCCAGCTTGTAGCAAGCCAAAAGACTTTTTTCGTCAGTCTTTGCTAAGAGAAGAGTAACAGAAAGCAGGGAAGGAAGCTTGCTTCTTTGGGGATTTCTGTTACTCTCAAAGATATCAATCACTAAACGTCAGAAATACGAAATATCATAAGAGAAGAAAGGTTTCTTTCGTCTACGCCCGGTTCACGAGGTTCGACCACTTCTATCACGACAGAAAGAGAGAGGTCCAATCCCTCCTTGAATCCCTTTTTTTTCGGTATGCCGCTCCGCGAGCAAGGAGCGAAATAAGAGTGGAAGAAGTTCTGCGTGATGCTTAAGACATGCAAGTAGAACGCTTAAGGAATACTACGTAAGTCAGTCAGTGCCTCATTCAGTCCCATGCTTTACATTGGTCAACAACCAGGCAAAAAAGTAATATTCTTCACTACTCCTCGGGGCTTGACTTTCGGAGTTAAGCTATCTGTATGGGGGGAATTTTCTTGTAAAAATGAATCATGCCTCAACTAGATAAATTTACGTATTTTAGACAATTAGCTCTTAGAGTTTGTGCCCTCTTCGGCTGTGTCCTTGGTTTTTTTTGTTTTCGTTTTCTAGATAAAATTTCCACACTTTTCTTTATTGCACTTTTATTATGTTTGTTAATCTGTATTATCCTTATTTA